CCTCTACGGGAACGGGATAGACCTCAACAGAAAACTGTTGAGTAACGGCAGCAAGTGATTGAGTTCAGTAGTTCTTCATAGAAAATTATTGACTCTAGAGATATGGTAATATGGAGAAGACAAAATTGTTTGAAGCACGGACAGAACCGGAAGCGCCCCTTGTTTCAAAGAGAGGAAGACGGGTTATTCACATTTCATTTAATTTGATGGTCAGAGGCAAATTGAAAGCTAAGCAGTGAGAATTATAAGAATCCCCCGGGGAAAAATAGAGATGTCTCCTACGTTACCCGTAATATGTGGAAGTATCGACGTAATTTCATAGAGTCATTCGGTCTGAATGCTACATGAAGAACATAAGCCAGATGACGGAACAGGGAGACCTAGGATGTAGAAGATCATAACATGAACGATTCGGCAGATTTGGATTCCTATATATCCACTCATATGGTACTTCATCATACGATTCATATAAGATCCATCTGTCTAGATATCATCATATACATCTAGAAAGCCGTATGCTTTGGAAGAAGCTTGTACAGTTTGGGAAGGGGTTTTTATTGATAAAAAAGAAGAATCTACTTCAACCGATATGCCCTTAGGCACGGCCATACATAACATAGAAATCACACTGGGAAAGGGCGGACAATTAGCTAGAGCAGCAGGTGCTGTAGCAAAACTGATTGCAAAAGAGGGTAAATCGGCCACATTAAGATTACCATCTGGGGAGGTCCGTTTGATATCCAAAAACTGCTTAGCAACAGTCGGACAAGTAGGTAACGTTGGGGTGAACCAAAAAAAATTGGGTAAAGCCGGATCTAAGTGTTGGCTAGGTAAGCGTCCTAGAGTAAGAGGAGTAGTTATGAACCCTGTAGACCATCCCCATGGGGGCGGTGAAGGGAGAGCTCCCATTGGTAGAAAAAAACCCATGACCCCTTGGGGTTATCCTACACTTGGAAGAAGAAGTAGGAAAAGGAAAAAATATAGTGATATTTTTATTCTTCGTCGTCGTAAATAGGAATATTTAAAATAGAATTTTTGAATTAGAATTGGGCGAACGACGGGAATTGAACCCGCGCATGATAGAAGAATAGAATGCTGTTTTTTTTTTTTTATTGTAATGTTTTTACAAAAAGGAGTTATCAGTTATGGCACGTTCACTAAAAAAAAATCCTTTTGTGGCTAATCATTTATTGGGAAAAATAGATAAACTCAATATGAAGGAGGAAAAAGAAATAATAGTAACTTGGTCTAGAGCATCTACCATTATACCTAAAATGATTGGCCATACAATTGCCATTCATAATGGAAAGGAGCATTTACCCATTCATATAACAGATCGTATGGTGGGTCATAAATTGGGAGAATTTGCACCTACTCGAACATTTGGCAGACATGCCAAAAACGATAATAAATCTCGTCGTTAATTTTTTAATTTATTTATTGAAATTTAACTAGTTAATTTGAATTTCAATATATAATTATGATCTGAAAACATTAAAATGGATATATATAGATAGAAATAATTTAAAATGGAGATATATAGATAGAAATAATTAATTAAAATTAATAATAATTAAAAATGTTATTGTTATTTTAAATTATATAATAATAGATAGATATAAATTTTATATTTAAGTAGGATATTTTCTACCTAAATATATTTAGGTAGAATAATAGAATAATTAATTGCTCATCATCCATCGGTGGGGGTAACCTTATGATAAAGAAGACCTGGAAGAAATCGCGTACAGAAGTCAAAGCTTTAGCTCAGCATATATCTATGTCTGTTTTCAAAGCCCGAAGAGTTATTGATCAGATTCGCGGACGTTCCTATGAGGAAACACTTATGATACTGGAACTCATGCCTTATCGAGCATCTTATCCCATTTTAAAATTGGTTTATTCCGCAGCAGCAAATGCTAGTCATAATATGGGTTTGAACGAAGCCGATTCATTTATTAGTAAAGCGGAAGTTAATGGGGGTACTATTATCAAAAAGTTAAGACCGCGGGCTCGAGGACGTAGTTATGCAATAAAAAGACCCACCTGTCATATAACAATTGTATTGAAAGATAAATCTAAATAATTTTCTATGAATCTAAGATCTGGATTCATAGAAAAAAATAACATATGGATTGAATATAATAGAAAAATATGGGACAAAAAATAAATCCACTTGGTTTCAGACTTGGTACAACCCAAAGTCATCATTCCTTTTGGTTCGCACAACCCAAAAGTTTTTCTGCGGGTCTACAGGAAGATGCAAAAATACGAGATTGTATCAAGAATTATGTAAAAAAAAATATCAGAAATTCCTATGGTTTGGAAGGAATTGCACGTATAGAAATTCAAAAAAGGATTGATTTGATCCAAGTCATAATCCATATTGGATTCCCAAATAATTTATTAATAGAGGGCCAAACACAAGGAATTGAAGAATTACAGATGAATGTACAAAAAAAGTTAAATTCCAAGAATCGTAGACTCAACATTGCTATCACAAAGGTGGAAAAACCTTATGGACAACCTAATATTCTTGCAGAATATATAGCTTCACAATTAAAAGCTAGAGTTTCTTTTCGAAAGGCCATGAAAAAAGCTATTGAATTGACTGAGCAAACGGATACAAAAGGAATTCAAATACAAATTGCAGGACGTCTCGACGGAAAAGAAATTGCGCGTGTTGAATGGGTTAGAGAGGGCAGGGTACCCCTGCAAACTATTCGCGCTAAAATAGATTATTGTTCCTATACAGTTCGAACTATTTATGGAGTATTAGGTATAAAAATTTGGATATTTATAGACGAAGAATAGGGTCAAAACTCTAAGGGACCCGTCTTAACTTAAATAGACCCATTTTACTTTACGAGTAATATAATAAAAAATTTGCATTTTTTTCCTTCCGCTCGATCAAAAATAAACAATAAATACTCATTTTATTTCTATAAGGTTAAATAAAAATTCGATATTTTATTTGGTAGAATTGCTATGCTTAGTGTGTGACTCGTTGGTTTTTTCTTTAGAGTTGGGATTAAAAAATAAAATAAATACACTGACCCCTACACTACGGAACTATGGACTAATAACTATAGAAACTAATAACCAACTTATTGCTTCGTATTATCGAGATCCCTCAAAACAGTCACTATATCATCAATAGATCATATAGTTGTAGCAACTGAAATTTTGTTCTATAAAAAATTACGCTAAATCTAATTAAATTAAGAATTTTGGAGCCAAAATAAGGGGATGTGGAGAAATGGGAAGGTGATAGAAAGAAAGAAGGAAAATATCAATGGATAGAATAGGATTCCAATATGTATGGTCTATGAATCATCTCCTAAAAAGCAATGTGATAAAGCATTAAATTAATATGAATAGGAAGACAAAATAAAGAGCTTGAGTTAATAGAAACTGAGAAGATTGACTCATAAACTCATTTAGTTAGTAGCTCCATTGCAGAGTTCAGACCTAATCATTAATAGAGAAGCTATAGGAACGACGGAACCCGTGACTGCGTAAGATTCCATGGAAAACGAATCCTAATCATTCATTGGGAGGGATGGCGGAACGAACCAGGAACCCTTTTTTATTCTGAACAATCATAACATGGGTTGAACCCTACAAATGAAGCAGAAAAGAGTAAATATTCGCCTGCGAAACTCTTCTTTATTTATTAGATTTAGATTACAAAATTTTATGTGATTTGATAAAGGTAAAATAAATAAAGAAAAATTCATTACAATCAAAAAAATACATAGAAATAAATAGACATCCAACTTATTATTTTGAACTATTATATATATATAAAGATTGAATATTAAATAACTAAAGTTTGTAATAAATTAGTCAAAAAATTGTTTAACATTATTTCAAAATACATATATATCAATAATAGTAATACAAGAATAGTAATAGTATTGTTTCGTGAGGAGCTGGATGAGAAGAAACTCTCACGTCCAGTTCTGCAGTAGAGATGGAATTAAGAAACAGCCATCAACTATAACCCCAAAAGAACCAGATTCCGTAAACAACATAGAGGAAGGATGAAAGGAAGATCTTATCGAGGGAATCGTATTTGTTTCGGAAGATATGCTCTTCAGGCACTGGAACCCGCTTGGATTACAGCTAAACAAATAGAAGCTGGACGAAGAGCAATGACACGATATGCGCGTCGTGGTGGAAAAATATGGATACGCATATTTCCCGACAAACCCGTTACGCAAAGACCCACAGAAACGCGTATGGGTTCAGGTAAAGGGTCCCCCGAATATTGGGTATCCGTTGTTAAACCAGGCCGAATACTTTACGAAATGAGTGGGGTATCAGAAACTGTAGCCAGAGCTGCTATTAAAATAGCATCGTGCAAAATGCCTATACGAACTCAATTTGTTATTGCCCATTAAAGGTTTATAACTAAAAGTAGATTGGGTATGAAAAATACGATAAGAAAGATTTCTTTATTTATTTTTCTGGACACATAATATTTCTTTTTTTTCCTTCACTCTTTAAGAGCAGAAAAAAATAATGATATGATTCAACCTCAGACCCTTTTGAATGTAGCGGATAATAGCGGGGCTCGAGAATTGATGTGTATTCGAATCTTAGGAGCTAGTAATCGCCAATATGCTCATATTGGTGACGTTATTGTTGCTGTAATTAAAGAAGCAGTGCCAAATATGCCTCTAGAAAGATCAGAAGTCATTAGAGCCGTAATTGTACGTACACGTAAAGAACTCAAACGTGAAAATGGTATGATAATACGATATGATGACAATGCAGCAGTTGTCATTGATCAAGAAGGAAATCCAAAGGGAACTCGAGTTTTTGGTGCGATTGCTCGGGAATTGAGACAATTGAATTTCACCAAAATAGTTTCATTAGCCCCTGAGGTATTATAAATATTAGTAAATAAAATTATGATTATGATATAGTAGAGTATCTGAAATAGATCAAATATTGTATCTCAAGTATATACTTTTAATAATTCATAAAAAAACATGTTGATTATATCAAAATTAGAGGACAACAACAATTCTAGTTCATCATGGGTAGAGACACTATTGCCGAGATAATAACTTCGATAAGAAATGCAGACATGGGTAAAAAAGAAACAGTTCGAATAACATCTACTAAGATGACTGAAAATATTGCTAAAATACTTCTAAAAGAGGGTTTTCTTGAAAACGTTAGAAAACATCGGGAAAATCACAAACATTTCTTGGTTTCAACCTTACCGCATAAAAGAACTGGGAAAGTCATACATAAAACTATTTTAAAACGCATTAGCCGCCCCGGTCTACGAATATATTCTAACTATTCACGAATTCCTAGGGTTTTAGGTGGAATGGGGATTGCAATTATTTCCACTTCTCGAGGTATAATGACGGATCGAGAAGCCCGACTACAAGGAATTGGGGGAGAACCCTTGTGTTATATACTGTAATCTTTTATCCTAATTTTATCTCTCACTTTTTATTCGTGAAAAAGAGAATAAAAATGGGTTATATGACTACTCCTCTATTAGTGTATACTTCAAGAAGAGGACACCCAAAATGAAAGAACAAAAATTGATTCATGAGGGTTTAATTACGGAATCACTTCCAAATGGTATGTTTCGGGTCCGCTTAGATAATGAGGATCTAATTCTAGGTTATGTTTCGGGCAGGATCCGCCGCAGTTTTATACGCATACTACCAGGGGATAGGGTCAAAATCGAAGTAAGTCGTTATGATTCAACCAGAGGGCGTATAATTTATAGACTTCGCAACAAGGATTCGAGCGATTAACTATTTTTTATTTCAATAAATACATTCAGAATTTCAAAGTGGGGAATCATCAATATGAAAATAAGGGCTTCCGTTCGTAAAATTTGTGAAAAATGTCGATTGATTCGTAGGCGCAGACGAATTATAGTGATTTGTTCCAATCCGAAGCATAAACAAAGACAAGGATAATCTTTCCTAAAACCTAAAAGGAACTCTTTATTTTTAAATGAAGGGCCAATACAATATAAAATAAATAAAAGGTCAAAACATGAAATGGATATCTCCGTATATTTCTGACTCATATTTATGAGATGATAAAATATGGCAAAACCTATACCAAAAATTGGTTCACGTAGGAATGGGCGTATTGGTTCACGCAAAAATGGACGTAGAATACCGAAAGGAGTTATTCATGTTCAAGCAAGTTTCCACAATACCATTGTAACTGTTACAGATGTACGAGGCCGAGTAGTTTCTTGGTCCTCCGCGGGTACTTCGGGATTCAAAGGTACAAGACGAGGGACACCCTTTGCTGCTCAAGCAGCCGCTATAAATGCTATTCGTACAGCCGTGGATCAGGGTATGCAACGAGCAGAAGTCATGATAAAGGGTCCCGGTCTCGGAAGAGATGCAGCACTAAGAGCTATTCGCAGAAGTGGTATACTATTAAGTTTTGTACGTGATGTAACCCCTATGCCACATAATGGATGTAGACCCCCTAAAAAAAGACGTGTATAAAAATAAGAATTGAACAAATTTCAAGAGAAATAAATAATTTAATAATCTGAATAATATATAGTATGGTTCGAGAGGAAATAGCAGGATCCACTCGAACACTACAGTGGAAGTGTGTTGAATCCAGAGTAGATAGTAAACGTCTTTATTATGGACGTTTCGTTCTGTCCCCACTTAAGAAAGGTCAAGCAGATACCATAGGGATTGCCATGCGAAGAGTTTTACTCGGAGAAATAGAAGGGACATGTATTACACGTGCAAAATTTCATAAGGTACCACACGAATACTCAATGATAGTGGGTATTGAAGAATCCGTACATGAAATTTTAATGAATTTGAAAGAAATTGTATTGAGAAGTAATCTATATGGAGTTCAAAACGCATTTATTTGTGTTAAAGGACCAAAATGCATAACTGCTCAAGATATCATCTCACCGCCTTCCGTGGAAATAATTGACACTACACAGCATATAGCTACTCTGACAGAATCCGTGGATTTATGTATCGGATTACAAATCAAAAGAGATCGTGGATATCGTATGAAATCCATAAATAACTATCAAGATGGAAGTTATCCTATAGATGCTGTATCCATGCCCGTTCGAAATGCGAATCATAGTATTTATTCTTATGGGAATGGAAATGAAAAACAAGAGATCCTTTTTATCGAAATATGGACAAATGGAAGTTTAACTCCAAAAGAAGCACTTCACGAGGCTTCTCGTAATTTGATTGATTTATTTATTCCTTTTCTACACGCAGAGGAGGAAAACATTAATTTAGAGGAAAATAAAAACAAATTTACTTTACCCCTTCTTCCTTTTCATGATGGATTCTCTAATCTAAAGAAAAATAAAAAAGGAATTGCATTGAAATGTATTTTTATTGACCAATCAGAATTGCCTTCCAGGACCTATAATTGTCTCAAAAGGTCCAATATACATACATTATTGGACCTTTTGAGTAACAGTCAAGAGGATCTTCTGAAAATTGAATATTTGCGTACAGAAGATTTAAATCAGATATTGAGCATTCTAGAAAAGCGCTTCGCGATTGATTCACTTAAAAAGAAGTTTTCCTTTTAAACCCATTGCAATATTGCAATTAAATTATTTCATTTATTTATTTTCCAATTTTCCGCGGAATCCATAGAATTATAATATCTATTCAATATTTGGGAAATTTATTTTTACTAAAATAAAGTATCTAGGGAAAATTCACTTTGAAGGAACTATTCCCTAGATACTTATACGATGTCACGATTGAGTCAATTTAAAAAAGACCTAAAGTCAGAGATTTATCAATAGGTAATGTTGCTCCAATGCCTAACCAAAGTGCTACTAAGGTACCGATCACAAAAACTGTCGTAGCTACTGGACGACGAAATGGATTTTGGAATTTATTGACATTCTCCAAAAAGGGTACTGTCAATAATCCTAGTGGTACTGAAGCCATTAAAAGAACACCTAATAACTTATTTGGTACTGTGCGAAGTATTTGAAATACAGGAAAGAAGTACCATTCGGGTAAGATTTCCAAAGGAGTTGCAAATGGATCCGCAGGTTCACCAATCATTGACGGTTCTAAAACTGCTAAACCTACATTACATGCTATAGTACCTAAAATTACTACGGGAAAAATATATAAAAGATCATTGGGCCATGCGGGTTCTCCATAATAATTATGTCCCATTCCTTTAGCCAATTTAGCTCTTAATACAGGATCATTCAAATCAGGTTTCTTTGTTATTGGGATAGGTGAATTCTTACGAATCCATCCCCCGAAGGAACCGGACGTGATAATTTTTCATCATCCGGCTCGAGCAAGAATCAAAGGAATGATAGAAAGGGATCCCTATACAAAAGGATTTCATCCATATCTACACGTATATAATGACTCCATGTCAGAAGAAAATATTTTTTTCTTGGATTTTATGGAGTTGCCACTATTTTTTGTGAATTCCCCCCCAAAATGCTCAATATCCAAGTAGGCTTGCAAATTTGATCATGATCAAGTGCTTTTTGGATTGTCTCGCGGCTTGTAATGTAATTAGTGTAGATCCACACAAGATCTCGAGTCTTCTTACATACAAAGGATTTACTTGTTACTAATAAAGTCTAGCCCTTGTTCTTCCTTAGATCTCCTATTTAACTCCGATAGTATCATGGATCTGGATCAATGCAAAGGAAATGAATACATTTCCATACTATAAATAAGTGTAATAGATAGAACATAATTTTGATCATGCCGAATCACTTATTCTATGGGATCTTACGAAGCCTCTTCATGCATGACATAGATTCAAATATGATCATAGAAAAAATTCTCTTTAAGCGCGAACCAGCCTATCCTCCGCTACATATATGTAGCGAGACTTATGTATTGATTGGATGCGGAGACACATTTAATTGTTATTTCCAATGTGACGGATAAAATGATATATCCGCATGGCTACAGCAATAGTTCAAGTCACACACTCCCATAATCCATTTTCTCTTTGTAAAATCCACTTCAACTATTTGTATCAAAGTATCAAATAAAAAATACAATCTTTCAAGAGTTGAAGATAAATATCCAAATAACATGTCTTATTCTTTTCAATAATCCATATTTGTAGCAATGAAATACTATTTTTCCTCTCCAAAACAATAAATGGATAATCAATTACAAATATCTAGGATTTGTCTTCTTTATAAAGTTAGTTATAAAGGCCCTGAAATACCTTGCTTACGTATCATTAAAAAATGCATTAACATAAATACGGAAGTAAGAAGAGGCAATACAAAAGTGTGTAAACTATAAAAACGAGTCAAAGTGGATTGACCCACACTAGCACTTCCACGCAACAATTCTACCAAAGGTGATCCTATTACAGGAATAGCGTCAGGTACGCCCGTTACAATTTTTACTGCCCAATAACCAATTTGGTCCCAAGGTAAGGAATAACCAGTTACACCAAAAGATGCAGTCAATACACCCAGAATTACACCTGTAACCCAGGTTAATTCGCGGGGTTTTTTAAAGCCACCCGTCAGATACACACGAAAGACATGCAAGATCATCATGAGAACCATCATACTTGCCGACCATCGATGAACTGATCGGATTAACCAACCGAAGTTGGCCTCAGTCATTATGTATTGAACAGAGGAAAATGCCTCTGTAACAGTGGGACGATAGTAAAAAGTCATAGCAAAACCTGTAGCTACTTGTACTAAAAAACAAGTGAGTGTGATCCCCCCCAGACAATGAAATATGTTGACATGAGGAGGAACATATTTACTAGTTATATCATCCGCAATCGCCTGGATCTCTAGACGTTCTTCGAACCAATCATATACTTTATTGAGATAGGTAAAACAAGAAGCCCCCCCCCGAGAACCGTATATGAAAATTTCATTTCGTACGGCTCAAGCAGAAACACACAAATAAATACGGATCTTAATGGATATGTAATAGAAAATTTGAAACTTATTAAACACTTGATTCAATTTGTCCCAAACATGCGAAGAAATAAAATCCAGAATCTTTTCTTTGTGATGATAATGCCAATATCAAGTCAGCTCATCTGTTTTTCTTTATATTTTTACAGGCCTCTTGAGTCTTCTTTTCCCCTATTTTTTATATTGATTTGTTGTTTCTTTTTGCTTAAGTCAAATTGATTTTACTATATTTTATTTGGTAGGAATTCTCTTGTTGAGACCCTATGAATCAATTGAAACTTCAGATTCATACTATAACCACGATGATTTAATACAGCCAAAAACTAAGCTTAAAGGTTCTATGAGTAAGAACCTTTTGATGATCACTTATTCAATGACTAGGATAAATTTAATAACTCAACAAAATAAAAAAGGGGGTTGTCATTCAGTCAAAGTACATTATTTTGAAGGAAGAAAATCCATTTGATTTACCCCCTTTTTTTAGTTTTTCTGAATCCGGTTACGAGGTCTGAATAAATAATAGGTATGAATCATAGTTTAAATATTTCTTTTCTTGATTTATTCTATATATCCGTGCTCCGCATATTAATATCAATATAAATATCCGACGAGATAGAATCATCTCTATAAAGATGACAGACCTATTCTCTGTATTATCAATAGGATCAATTATAACAAGTCACACACTCATATTCTGGAAATACCGAAACAAAGGAATTCCACGGTCGAACTACCAGAACGGCCTAGAAATCTTAATTGTAATAAATTTTTTTTTATTTTTTAAGAGAAAAAATGGGATTTCCTAACTCTTAGAAACCTAATTCATTGAAATTCCATCCAATAAAACGGAAGAATTATAAATTTCCAAAATAATAGATAAGAATATTGCAAATAAAGCCATTGCAATTCCCATAAAAGGGGTAGTCCCCCATCCCGGCGCCACTTTACCATATTCCGAATTTAATGGTTTCAATAAAGTACCTATACTAGTTTGTCTTGGCCTAGTTTTAGAATTATCCTCAACAGTTTGTGTAGCCATAAATACTATTTCCTTGGTTGAGATCTGTTGACTTTGTATACTATTCTGTTGTAGTTGTAAATAAACGATCTTCTTGTAGTTGTGGATCCATCGCGATCTTGGAATTATATATATAATAATGGAAACAGCAACCCTAGTCGCCATCTCCATATCTGGTTTACTTGTAAGCTTTACGGGGTACGCTTTATATACTGCTTTTGGGCAACCCTCTCAACAATTAAGAGATCCATTCGAGGAACACGGGGACTAGTTGATTGAAGTAACGAGCCTCCCAATATGCTAATATGGGAGGCCCATTACTTCAATTGAGATAATGAAAACACATTTCACTTTTTCGTAGGAACCTTAGGTGGTTCTCGAAAAAATATAGCGAAAAAAATTATCCCTAAAGTAGAGACTAATAGAAATGTATAAACCAATGCTTCCATGGATTCAATCGTGGTTTACAATTATAGCTTTCACACCTATTTATTTCGGATGGGATTACCAGATAAAGAAAGGAGAAAGAGTCAAAGAAAAAGTGGCGATTCCTAATTTATTAGAACTAAAGTAAAAAAAAAATGTATAGGCTAGAACAACGTTATAGTTATATTAGACCGCCTGTCTTTTTGTAGTTGGATCTCCAAGTTTTTGGAATGCTCCAAATTCTACTTGAGCGTCCAAATCCGGGTCAATACCAGCAAAAACGTCTCGGAACAAGGTTCTAGCGCCATGCCAAATGTGTCCAAAAAAGAAGAGCAAAGCAAACGTAACATGTCCAAAAGTAAACCACCCCCTTGGACTACTACGAAAAACGCCATCAGATTTCAAAGTAGCCCGATCCAATTCAAAAATTTCACCTAATTGAGCACGTCTAGCGTATTTTTTGACAGTAGCGGGATCACTATAACTGACTCCGTTGAGTTCGCCGCCATAAAACTCAACAGTTACACCTACCTGTTCGACACTATACTTTGATTCCGCCCTTCTAAAGGGAACGTCGGCTCTCACAATTCCGTCTCCATCTACCAAAACTACCGGAAATGTTTCAAAAAAGGTAGGCATACGACGTACAAAAAGCTCGTGCCCTTCTTTATCTCTAAATATAGGGTGCCCTAACCAACCAACTGCTATCCCATCTCCATTATCCATTGAGCCCGCTCTGAATAATCCCCCTTTTGCTGGATTATTACCAATGTAATCATAAAAAGCTAATTTTTCGGGAATTTTTGACCAAGCTTCTGAAAAACTAAGATTTTCAGCTAGTGCAGTGCCAACTCTTCGATATATTTCTTGCTGAAAATATCCCTGATCCCACTGATAACGAGTGGGGCCAAATAATTCGATCGGGGTAGTTGCCGAACCATACCACATGGTTCCAGCAACAACGAAAGCTGCAAAAAAAACAGCAGCGATACTACTGGAAAGTACAGTTTCAATATTTCCCATACGTAATCCTTTGTATAAACGCTGAGGCGGACGGACACTAAGATGGAATAGACCCGCTAATATGCCTAACGTCCCCGCTGCAATATGATGAGAAGCTATTCCTCCCGGAACAAAGGGATCAAAGCCTTCTGCACCCCATGCCGGGTTTACAGGTTGTACTTTTCCGGTTAACCCATAAGGATCTGATACCCATATTCCGGGACCATATAAGCCTGTTACATGAAATGCACCAAAACCGAAGCAAGCCACCCCGGAGAGAAATAAATGAATTCCAAAGATTTTTGGCAAATCCAAAGAGGGTTTTCCCGTACGTTCATCAGAGAATATTTCTAGGTCCCAATACACCCAATGCCAGATAGCTGCCAAAAAGCACAAGCCAGAAAACACAATATGTGCCCCCGCTACACCTTCGTAACTCCAAATACCCGGATTCGTTATAGTTCCTCCTGTAATACTCCAACCCCCCCACGAATTGGTTATTCCTAAACGAGTCATGAAGGGTATAACGAACATACCCTGTCTCCACATTGGATCAAGAACAGGGTCAGAAGGATCAAAAACCGCTAATTCATATAGAGCCATTGAACCGGCCCAACCAGAAACTAAAGCGGTATGCATTATATGGACAGAAAGTAACCGACCGGGATCATTCAATACGACGGTATGAACACGATACCAAGGCAAACCCATGGAAATACCTCTTTATCAAGGATAAATAGACACTATGTAACTTTATCGCATTGGCAATAACAAAACCGTATATACTATATATATATACTAGAGTACCTAACCCTTTTCAGTGGATTATGAGCAAAGCAAGGGTTAATATTTCTTTCGTTTCATTCGAAATAATGGAGCAATTTTGTTCGTAGGAAAAAATGGAAGCAGATCTATTCTATACCCGATAAGTGGCAATACGCAATGGTAGATTGGTCAATTTTTAAGGAACAAGTATTTATGCACTTGTTACTTGTTCCAACGATATCTTCGTCAGAATTTTTATTTTTATGTCTTCCCTTATAAACTTTACAATCTATATAGAAAATCCATATTAAAATAGAATAAAGAGAAATAAAAAAAAAAATAAAAATTAAGAAAATAATAAATTTTGCATTATTACGTTTCCGCATCAAAGTAAAGTACTTAAATTTTTTTCTTTAATTTAATGCCCATTGGTGTTCCAAAAGTACCTTTTCGGAGTCCTGGAGAGGAAGATGCAGTTTGGGTTGACGTATAGTGCGACTTGTTAGACATATTGGGTTATATGGGATTTACCCGTTCTCTCCCCCCACCGAGATATCTTATGTTTTGCCTGAAAAAAGATTGATTGAACCATCAATAATTCGAAGCGCAAAGTACAATTAGATCAATTTATTTTTTGGGATAAATAATTTAAAAATTTATGGTTAGCTTATATTATAATAATAAAATATCCAGGCTTCGTTCATAAAATACCATATCATATCAAATGGGTAATATAGAAAATCTATTATATATGATTACCGCTTGTATTCTAAATCGTTTTTCATAGGAGTTCTATCAAACTGTGAATCAATAAAATAGCACGATAAATATACAATCGTTTAATTTGATGAAAGATAGTAAAGTGTTGAAAAAATGAAGTCTTAGCAAAAAGAAGTGAGTGGTACTGATATTGTTTGCCCTATATGTGCAAATGGAATTCAAACAGATCTTTACCCGGAGTAGAGCGTTAACCTAAAAAAAATGTAAGGGGCCCATTCAGGAACAAGAAAATAACATCGGGATTTCAATCTCGATGAAATAATACATCAATGAAAAGTTAGTTCAATAAGTTCAGTGGATTTTTTTAAGGGAAGGGGACAAATTCTTTAAAACTAGAGGAACAAGTCCCTTCATTATCAAAAACTAGTACAAAAAAATAAATGGGGCTGAAATCAACACATTGGTTATTCTTTTTTCGCCATTTTTTGAACCGTATGCATCCAAAGGTGCATGTACGGTTCCCAAGGGATACAATTTTATCCTAATCAACCGACTTTATCGAGAAAGATTACTTTTTTTAGGACAAGAGGTTGATAGCGAGATTTCGAATCAACTTGTTGGTCTTATGGTATATCTTAGTATAGAGGATGATACTAAGGATCTTTATTTGTTTATAAACTCTCCGGGGGGGTGGGTAATACCCGGAATAGCCATTTACGATACTATGCAATTTGTCCCACCGGATGTACATACAATCTGCATGGGATTGGCGGCTTCAATGGGATCTTTCATTCTGGTCGGGGGGGAAATTACCAAACGTCTAGCATTCCCTCACGCTTGGCGCCAATGTGTTTTTTATTTTAGGAAAAAGAAAAGAGACTATGCCTTCGCGATATCGAGATAATAGGTAATAATAGCATGGCACTTAAAGTTCGATATGAACAAACCAAACTTTTTTTGTTTTTCATAACACAAGATTATGTATCGAAATAGTAGTATGAAAAAGGTTATTTCAGATTTGTTTTTGATATTATGTGTCAAAGACTCATTTCAGCGTCACAAACCATTTTTCTTACACATCAAAAATTTATTTGTGATATTATTCATAAAATAAAGAGTAAGAAAACAAAAAAGATCCTTTTTTCCCTATTTTGATCGGATCAGAAAAAACCTTGGGATTGCTAAATCACAGATAAGATAAATATATAAAGCAACAGAACCATCATAGTATTTTTTTTTTAATCCTACCGAAAGGAATACGAAAGGAAGGGTGGTAAATGGATTATTAAACAATCTGAATCAAATGGATTCTTTTTGTCTCTCTTCTGTTTGTCTTTTCTTCGACGGAAAGAAGAGAAAAGAAAATACCATTGCAGAGCCGTATGCAATGAACCAAAAATGCCTGTACGGCTGTTCAATTCTATCTTTTTTATGTTATTCTTTCTTTTGACCAAGATAGAAGAACCTTTCGTGATGTTATATTCATCAGGGTTATGATTCACCAACCCGCTAGTTCTTTTCAGGAAGCACAAGCGGGGGAATTTATCCTGGAAGCGGAAGAACTATTGAAACTTCGCGAAACCCTCACAAAGGTTTATGTACAAAGAACGGGAAATCCTTTATGGGTTATATCCGAAGACATGGAAAGGGATGTTTTTATGTCAGCAACGGAAGCCCAAGCTTATGGCATTGTTGATCTTGTAGCGGTCGAAAATACTGTGGATTTTGTGTAAATCTATGAATAACAAACCATAATGGAAATTCTCCATGATGCAATGTTGAATATTTTACCCCGGTAAAATATTTTATTCAATTGAATAGAGATAATTCAGAATCATCAGGTTAAGATCGATCTAAACCAGCCCATTCTAATTCCATAATATATTAGATTCAAAATGCCAACTATTAAACAACTTATTAGAAAGACAAGACAGCCAATTAGAAATGTTACCAAATCTCCCGCTCTTCGAGGATGTCCTCAGCGTCGAGGAACGTGTACTAGGGTGTATGTGCGACTCGTTCAAATTATTAGCTCGAACAAACGAGACAATTTTTCCAGTATCAATGAATAAAATAGATAGAAAAAAAGATACTACTGACTTTACTTACTATCTAAACAAAAACAAAGAGTTTTTGTATACCCCCATTGTGTATGGAATTTATGGTTTCTATTGGTGCAAATCCAATCGCCTCAATTTGGCATGAGAAGCAATTCCCCATTGATAACAAATCAAATAGTTATTCACTAAGCGGGGTAAAAGGTATTTAAGAAGCAAAAGGGTTATGCTCCTATTCTTTAAATAACGGACTAACAGGGTCAGCTACCTAGCTAACTTTCTTAATTAAATACCGTCACTGTATGGATAGCTCTGATTGTGAAAAGACCTATTATTATAGAATTCATGGGTAGAGCCAAAGAGTGTGAACTGTACAAGTTACTAATAACATTGATTAAATGAAGAAAGAGGCTCCGGTGTATAGAGAGGACCTCACCGTTTAAGAAGTAACCATAGAAACGATGGAACCCACTATTATATATATTTAGTTTAGTCTAGTATCGGTAGAATTTCTTATTTCCAACCGAAATAATGAAATACCCGATGAAATACCTGAGATAAAGAAATCGTGGTTGGGAAGGTTATAGAAGCAAAAGCCATTGGAATTTTTATTTTATATATTGGAATAATCCGTTTTGTTATTAATAAATTAGGAGAAGGGAAAAGAATGACTGAAAGAACAGAAATCAATTAGTTATTCATCAAAGTTTAATTTGATTCAATGACCAGAGTTAGACGAGGATATGTAGCTCGGAGACGTCGAACAAAAATTCGTTTATTTGCATCAACCTTTCGAGGGGCTCATTCAAGACTTACTCGAACTATTACTCAACAAAAACTGAAAGCCCTGGTTTCCGCCCATCGAGATAGAGGCAGGAAAAAGAGAGATTTTCGTAGTTTGTGGATTACTCGAATAAATGCAGTAACTCGTGAAAATGAATTATCCTATAGTTATAGTAGACTAATACATGATCTATACAAGAGGCAATTACTTATTAATCGTAAAATACCTGCACAAATAGCTATATCAAATAAAAATTATCTTTACATTATTTCCAATAAGATAAGGTCATGAAATAAAGGATATTATAAAATAATATACAGGAATTATTGAAAAAAAAATTCCCCGGAGAATGAACTCCGGGAAGATATAAGAAAAATAAACTAATAATGAAGATAAATAAGTAGTAGGAATGAACCGGCATGTTTCAATAAAAAAAATATTTCTTTCTTCTTTCCTCATTTTTTCCAACAATTCAATTTGGATTATACATTTTTTTTTTGAACAAAACATCAATCTGATGTTAAGTTCTGGAGTTTTGAGTTAATTAATAATTAAAGAGTATGCCTATTTATTTCTGGCCCTAAGACCACTATTTCTAGGAATAGACTCCGCTCTCTCAAATTGTTTCTCATTATTAAGAAAAGGTAACAAAGATAAAATACGAGCTTGTTTTATAGCAATAGTAATTAATCGTTGTTGTTTCAAGGTCAATCTATTTACTCGTCTAGACAATATTTTGCCCTGTTCACTAATAAATCGACTAATTAAACTCATGTTTCTATAATCGATTCGATCCCCCGATCCAATTGGGGGCAAACGCCTACGAAAAGATCGCTTAGATTTATGAAAGGGTTGCTTGGATTTATCCATGGTTTATTCCTTATCTATAAAATCCTATTTCTTCATTTATTGGGCGGAAATAGGATTTTATTTGTATGTATTTTAGTTGTATGTATTCTATATATATATATTATATAATATATATATATATGTTATTTATATATATGTTATTTCTATTTTTCTTACTCTTGGGGAGGTTGAGTTACCTATACGCTCTGTTCCATTTATTTTTTTATTTCCCCATGAATTGTCTGCTTGTAACAATAACGACAAAATTTTCTCAATTCCAATCGACCAGGGGTATTGTGTCGATTCTTTTGAGTAATATATCTAGAAATGCCTGGTGATTTCTTATTGGCACCGTTTCGAGCACAACTAGTACATTCCAAAATAACTCTTAGTCTAATATTTTTACTCTTGGCCATGAACCCCCTTTCTTTGTATTTTGGATTGACTCAACTCTTCTAGAAGAAAGGAACATAAAATTAAAAAATCAATAGAAGTTACTACTAACTAAAAATTACATTATAACGAAAGCTTTCGCTATAATGTAATTATTAAAAATTTTTTATAATTCTCAATTCAATATTCTTAGCTTAATCCTAGTATTTCGGTTAAATATCTTCTAGTCTATTATTTCGCACAGACTGTCCTAGACCCACACTGCCTAATTTGATCTTAGACCCCGATGTGGAGGATCCATGCATTTTGATTTTATATTCTTTTTTTCTTTTTTCTTCCTATACTAAATTGAGTAGTAGGATAAATTCGTCGCAATTTTTTTGATTTTATTTATTTTGTCCGACATCAATAACTATAATTTTAAAACTAGAATTCAATTAAAAAAAAGGAAATAACAAGGCATCTGGGAATAAACGATTAATTTCTATCAATAGACCCGCTAAAGACACAAACCATAGAGTAGTTAGCACAGGTGCCACAGAGAGATATGTTTTTATATCTTGCATTGGAAATCCTCCTTCTTTATTTCTTTATTGTAATACATATATGACCGACCATATGTTGTATTTGTGGGTTGCTTTTATTTTTACACAAAATGCCTAACTAAACTAAATATATATGTACAATGAACCGGTAGATCCAATTTTATTGTCCTTAAAACAAAAAAAATAGGATGGATTCTTTCTTCCTGATGAACATTTCTGATAAATAGTTCTTCTTTTTTTAAATTTCCTGTGTATATATTCTATTTATATGAGACTGAAAAGAAGAACAGAAATGACAATAAAATGAGATTTTTTATGATAAATAAGAAAATAACGATGTGGAAAACAAGACAAGGCTTTTGTACAATGACACTGTACAACAATTGAAAAAAGGGATGTAGCGCAGCTTGGTAGCGCGTTTGTTTTGGGTACAAAATGTCACGGGTTCAAATCCTGTCATCCCTACCTATTACTTCTCCTATGAGCAGTAACCAGGAATTAATTAATATTAATTGATCTTAATTAATATTGGATGTAATTTTTCATTTCATTTTATCATATTATAAACTTATAAACATCGAAGATGTATTTTTCAGGGTACAAATAAAAACCCCTTTCTTTACGGTTGTATCTTCTGTCACAAAAAAGGCGGCGCTCTTAGTTCAGTTCGGTAGAACGCGGGTCTCCAAAACCCGATGTCGTAGGTTCAAATCCTACAGGGCGTGATTTTTTTCTTTGTTGTGTTAAAATAACTTAAGAAGGCTGAATTAAAACTAGAATTTGACCTCCTCCCTGCAGGAGGTCAATCAAAAAAAGGAATCTTTTGATTTAATCAAAGATCCAACTGATCACCACGTCTGTATTGTAAATATGCAGTTACAAATAATCCTGCCAAAGTAATAGGAATTAGACCTAACACGATTCCAAATAGAGAAACTTCAATCATTTCGATTTCTTTGAGGAGATAAAAAAAGAGATAAGATATATTTCTAAATATTAATCTGAATCATCCGTTAATCTCAATGACCGAAAATTGACAATTAACATCAAAAGGAATCATAGAATGGTTGTAATCTCACAAAAATTTTATTTTTATGAATTGTTTATTCATTCAATTCATTTTAAATAAGACGTATCTTGCTCAAACCAATCAATAAAGCGGAAGCTATAGTTGAAGCAGCCAGTAGAAAACCGAAATAACTAGTTATAGTAGGCATGAAAAAGCTAAATTAGATATGTTTTTTTGTACATATGTTGATAAAACACTTACCTAAGTTTCAATTTTTCTGAATATCGTCGTAATAGAATAAAAAATACCAATTGAAAGTTATTGATTCATCAGTCATTATAGACAGCACTAACAAAGATAGAATGACATAGACGTAAAAAACAAAAAAATTGATTTATATGCACTGATTTCACAATTCCGAATCAAAATTAATTGTACAACTTGTAAGTTTCAAGTACCTGGTATTCTTTTTTACTTATTTTTTAA